TAAATAAGAACCAAAATTCCAACAGTAGTGATTAATATTAACATAATCGAGGTAAGTGAATCAATAAAGTAGCCGAATTCGAAAGAAAAAGCATTATTGATGGTCCAAGACCATACATATTGATAGATGGAACTTCTATTTATTTGCTGAATAGACAAATCGACTGAAAAAATCATAACTATACTTAACAGTAAAATACTGGGAAAGGCCCACATACGGCGAAAATTTTTTGTTCCCGCCGGAAAAAGTATAAGTCCCATTCCTATTAAAATAGGAATGGGAAGTGGAATGAAAGGTATAATCCATGAATATTGATATGTATGCTCCATAAAAACATTTTTTTATTAATTAATCGTTTCTGATTCACCGGCTCTTATTTCTTTTGAAAGTGAAAGTAGACAATAAAAAAATCAAGATAGATAAGTTAAATGGAATTTAAAAAAAATCAAGATAGATATTACAAAGTTAAATGGAATTTTCTATTCTTAATTATTCTGAATCTTTCTCATCCTGAAGTTAGAAATGGTCAAATGATATCACCAAGTTATTAATGAAAAAAAAAAATAACTATTTTAAGATTTTTATGAAGATATCAATTATTATTACATATTTATTCTTTTATTATGTATTACAATAATTTATATACATAGATCAAGAATAAGGAATTATATCACAAAAAAGTCCTTGATTTTGATATGAACCATATCATAGGATGGTCTATAATTTGAATCAATAAAAGAACTAGTTATTTTAGCTTGTTTATTCAGACTCTTCGTTTTCATTGCAGAACGGATTGATTGCCCTCCATTACAATAAATACCATTTATGTTTGTAGGAAACACTAACCGATATATTTTTTTTACATATAACATATAATTAATAAGAAAGGAAATTGCTAAAATATATAGATATATTTTCAAAATTATGTTATCCTTTAACAGATTAAGTACTAGTCTCATTCGAATTTGACTAGTCGCACTCAAATTTTAAAATGTAAATTAGGCATACTTCGTCAAGCTTGACCAATTAATAGAAAAAAAGTAGATGTATAACTATAGTGCGACAAAAATAGACAACGATAGAAAAAAACTTTATTTTACTTTTTTTTTTACTTATTTTAAAAATTTGATTTAATTTATATATCATAATCTATCCTCTAGATTTGAATGGAGATATAAAAAAGGTACTAACACACTCTTCCTTTTGTTTTTCTTTTTTGTTCTAGGAACATTTTATTTTATGCTATTTTTTTTTCACATCCATATATATTTATTTTTTTTTATTAGTTTATATAATCTAGAGAATCAATCTAGAAAAAATATAAGAATAAATAAATAATAAAAAAAATAATAAAATAAAGAGAAGAATCGTTTTGAACAATAGATGTCTTTCACATCCAACTATAACACTGAATAACCTTTTTTTTGAATGGCAGTTCCAAAAAAGCGTACTTCGATATCAAAAAAGCGTATTCGCAAAAATATTTGGAAAAATAAGGGGTATTGGACAGCGTTGAAAGCTTTTTCGTTAGCGAAATCTATTTCTACGGGTAATTCAAAAAGTTTTTTTGTACGACAAAAATAAATAACAAAACGTTAGAGTAATCTGAATCAACTTAACTCAAAAAAAAAAAATTGACTTCCGGGGTGGGTGGGGATTCTGATTTTCCTCATCGCCCTTTAATTTATTTGTTTGTTATTGTTATAATATTTTATTTGAATTTGATTTAAAAAATAACTAAAAACTAAATAAATGTTATAGTTTTCTTATTTTATTATTTATTATAATATAATAATATTATAATATACTAAATTTTAGTTATACTATAACGGAACGAATATATAAAATCGTCAGTCAAAATCAATAGGTTGTTGAAACGAATCAATTAAGTTTGTAACTTTCTGAATTCTTATTTCGCTGAATTACTATATATCCCCTCTTTTACGTTCAACCCAATTGAGAAAAAAAAAGACCTTTTAGTGGATATACAAATAAAATTATCAATTTTTAGTGATCAAAAAAATACTATTTTGTATGGAAAGATGAATCAAGAAATTTTAATTATAAATTCAATTAGAAAAAAAATTGAAGTATGGTACAATTCCGATAGAGATGGAACCCTTTTTTAAAACCATGTCCAGTCTAATACCTAGTTGGTTTAATAAATCCTTAAAAAATGAATAACGTAAAATGCTAATGATTAATACAATACAAAGCTATGCAAATTACCTAAATCCTTTGAAATCTGTCGGAGGTCGTGTTGAATTGACCCCTTCAATCTCGACAATTGAATACAAAATAGGTTATTATGATTTAAGCCGCTATGGTGAAATTGGTAGACACGCTGCTCTTAGGAAGCAGTGCTAGAGCATCTCGGTTCGAGTCCGAGTAGCGGCATAGTGTCTTCTAAAAAAGATACAAAAAGTCCTATAATGAAGTCAATTCTCAAGTTTCATTCCATATAATCGAAAAACCTTCTCTTTTTTTTTTTCATAATTTT